ACTGAAGTAAATGAAGCGAAGTTTGCTGAAGCAGCCTACTTGTGTACTATTGGGTCTTATAGAAAGTCCATCTATTCCCAATCTCCAATGGAAATCAAAAAAGTGGATCCATTTATAATCCGCCAATAGAAAGAAGAATGAGACGAATTGAATAAATATCCGGACCGCCCCCTATTTTCTATTATAGAAAAAGGGATCCCTTTCCTGACATAGTTGTAAGTTCTTACAATTTCAATTTAAGAAATTGATGGATTTTGGAAAGAGGGGCCGGCACCCTTTCACTTTCAATATTTAATATTCTTTGATTCTTTGATTTCAAAAAGACATTCTCAATTATGTAAATTATGTAATGTAAAAAGTCAAAATTGGAATAAATAGGAAAAAGCCGGCTATCGGAATCGAACCGATGACCATCGCATTACAAATGCGATGCTCTAACCTCTGAGCTAAGCGGGCTCGCATAACATCAATTTTATATGCATAGTAATTCAATAAAATATTGGAATCTTGGATATTAACTATTATTTCTTATCTATTCAGACTCGATGTGAATAGAAAACAATAGAATATATATTCTATATTATTAGTAAATTCTATATCTTATTAGATTCGATAGTAAATATTTTTATTTTAGATAATAAAATTATTTAAATTTGTCATTTTGGAATTTGAATTCAAATGACATTTGAAATTCTTTTTATTACACTTCTATATTTTCTATATTATTATTATTTGATTCCATATCATTAGGAATGATTAGTTCGAACTAATGAGACATTCCTCCGCTTTCATTCCATTCATAAATTCATAAAATTCAAATAAATTTGAAATTTAAATATTAAATAATATAAATTAATAAATAATATAAATTAATAAATTAAATAAAAAGAAATTATAAATAAATAAAGAATAAACCAAAATAAATAAATAAATAATAAATAAAGAGTAGTAAAGGCGGAAATTAAGACAATAAAACAAAATCGACCGTTCAAGTATTCAAAATTGCAAGGGAAGGGCGACAGGTAGATATATATATAGGATATCTATCAATCTATATTGAATTACGGATCCAGAAATGATAAAATCCTATTTGATTGGACCAAATAGATAGAAGATAGGTAAGAAATCAACGAGGAAAAAATGCTTCTTCGAGATAGAAATCGGTATCTAATGAATTCAAAGGTTCCAGTAGAAATGAAAGAAAGGGGGAACGACATCATAACGCAATGAAATCCTAATCTTAACACAAAAGGAAGGGGATATGGCGAAATCGGTAGACGCTACGGACTTAATTGGATTGAGCCTTGGTAAGGAAACCTACTAAGTGATGACTTTCAAATTCAGAGAAACCCCGGAATTAAGAAAAAGGGCAATCCTGAGCCAAATCCTATTTTCCACAAACAAAGGTTCAGAAAACGAAAACAAGGATAGGTGCAGAGACTCGACGGAAGCTGTTCTAACAAATGGAGTTGGCTGCGTTGGTAGAGAAATCTTTCCATCGAAAATTCAGAAAGGATGAAGGATAAACACATATACATACGTATTGAATACTATATCAATCAAATGATTAATGCCGACCCGAACGAATCTCTATTTTTTCTATAAAAAACGGAAGAATTGGTGTGATTCGATTCTTTCTTCAATGTGGAATCGAATATTCATTGATTAAATGATTCACTCCATAGTCTGTAGATCCTCTTTTCAAGAACGGATTAATCGGACGAGAATCGAGAATAAAGATAGAGTCCCGTTCTACATGTCAATGCTGGCAACAATGAAATTTATAGTAAGAGGAAAATCCGTCGACTTAAAAATCGTGAGGGTTCAAGTCCCTCTATCCCCAAAAAGCCTATTTGTCTCGCCAACTATTTATCCATTCTATCCCCCTTTCCTTTCGTCAGTGTCCTTATACACTCGCCCTATTCTTTTTGTTTTGAAATAGATCTGGGCGGAAATGTCTTATTACATCTTATATCAAAGATATACATCTTTGAGCAAGAAATCCCCATTTGAATGATTTACAATCGATATCATTACTCATACTGAAATACTGAAACTTTAAAAGTCGTCTTTTTTAAGATCCAAGAAATTCCAGTACCTAGATAAAACTTTTTAATCTTCTTTCGCCCTTTTAATTGACATAGACCCTCGCCCTCTAATAAAATGAGGATGCTACATTGGGACTTAGTCGGGATAGCTCAGCTGGTAGAGCAGAGGACTGAAAATCCTCGTGTCACCAGTTCAAATCTGGTTCCTGGCACATGATTTATTTTGATGAGTCTCTCTTCAATAAATTAATTGATATGAATCGACATCCCTATTCATTTATAGTTTGGATCATAACACATACTTTTCTCCATCTCGCCGAGATATATCCCATCTATTTTTATTTTATAGATGGGTAGAATTCTTTTAGATACTTTATCTAAAAGAATTCGATTCTATTTCATCTTTTTTATCTTTATGTCCATCCCGTAAAAGTCCAAAAGAATGTTAATAC